GAGAGGGATTCGAACCCTCGATAGTTATTTTTATGAACTATACCGGTTTTCAAGACCGGAGCCATCAACCACTCGGCCATCTCTCCGAAAGACAATTTCTATTTTATTTTTTTTTCGCCAAATAGAACATAGCCCTATGAGTTAATACGATCACTATGTAGAGAAAGATATAGGGTGTGACTTTCTTTATAGGTCTATCAATCTGGCTATATAAATAAATGAGATACGCGATCCAGTATACCCATTTGTGAAGTCAAAAAGAACCTTTAACTTCATGTCCGAATAGAATAAAAGTGGTAAAAAGAAATTGGAACTAAGTCATCATGAATCAACGGATTCATGATAAAATCCCTTTATTTATTAAAATTTTTTAGTGGGTAAGAGGATTAAATGGTGTATATTCTTTTGTTAATAGCTTGGAGGATTAAAAACATGACTATTGCTTTCCAATTGGCTGTTTTTGCATTAATTATTACTTCATCAATCTTACTGATTAGTGTACCCGTTGTATTTGCGTCTCCTGATGGTTGGTCGAGTAACAAAAATGTTGTATTTTCTGGTACATCTTTATGGATTGGATTAGTCTTCTTGGTGGGTATCCTTAATTCTCTTATCTCTTGAATTCATTCGTTGCAGATCCAAAAATGAGATGACCCCTCCCATTCCATGAATTACACATTCAAATTCAATATAAGTCCATAAAATGCAAATAAAGAAAAAAAAAATTAGAGGGGGGGGTCGAACTTCTGGAACTTGAATGAAATATGAATAAAAGATTAATAAATAGTTACTAAATATGAAATAGTAATAAATAACTAAATAAAAAAACTAATAAAAAATTGATATCAGATATCAATATAGAATATAATATTTTATGGAAATAGAAGAATCGTATATTCTTGAATATGGAATTCAATATTCAATATATAGAATAAATATAATATTAATATATAATATTAATATATATAAATATATATATTAATAGAATTGTTAATTGAATTGATTTGGTGGTAGAATTTTATGAAATGACCCCAAACCAAAGAGTGTATCTCGTCTAGCTTTGAACAAATATTATCCATAAATTTCTTATCAAGAAGGTAAAAAAATGCGGATATAGTCGAATGGTAAAATTTCTCCTTGCCAAGGAGAAGACGCGGGTTCGATTCCCGCTATCCGCCCAAATATAAATGGATTCAAAAAGATAAAAGATTCGGTATAGTTGACCGGGAAATATAGTAATTTTTTCCTCGCGTCCCAAAAGACAAGTATTAATTAATGACTAGTTAATAGAATCAAACTTACATTTCTTGAAAAAAAAAAATGTTGCGGAGACAGGATTTGAACCCGTGACCTCAAGGTTATGAGCCTTGCGAGCTACCAAACTGCTCTACCCCGCGATGAAACAAAAAAACTTGGACTAAACTCTAATAAACAAAGAAGAATTGAATGAGCCCCTATTCCATATCTGTACAAATAGAATAGCCTATTTAGACAGAATGGTAAAGGGGCCTCATCGATCATAGAAAAAAATAGAAAAATTAAGGGATACTTAAATCCTTACCAGCTTGATCTTGTTGCCCCTGGCAACAAACATGCATGAACCATTTCCCGAAGGATGTGTCCAGATAGTCCAAAGTCTCGATAGTTAGCTCTCGGTCTTCCGGTCGAAAAGCAACGTCGATGAAGACGTGTAGGTGCACTATTACGCGGTGGGGATTGTAATTTTCCATGAATTTTCCATTTCTCACTTAGCGACGGAATCTTACTTATTTCCTTTTTTGAGGATCGACGAATCAAATGATATTTTTTTTCCAATTTTTGCCTCTTCTTCTCCCGATAAATCAAACTTTTCTTTGCCATAATGCTTCAGTTCCTCTTATTATCAATGATAATGATACAAATCGGATCCTAGATGTAGAAATAAATATAAGAGTGCATACCTATATTTTTTTTATTAAAAAAAATATATTATTGCGGATAGAATACATAAATAATTAACCAAATTTGCCCGATGTGGAGGCAATCAAGAAAGCCGCATAAGTGAATATATAACCTACAGAAAAGTGAGCTAATCCAACCAATCTTGCTTGCACAATTGAAAGAGCTACTGGTTTATCTTTCCATCGAATCAAATTTGCCAAAGGTGTGCGTTCATGAGCCCATGCTAAAGTTTCAATCAATTCCTGCCAATAACCACGCCAGGAAATTAAGAACATAAATCCTGTAGCCCAAACAAGATGCCCAAATAAGAACATCCATGCCCAGACTGATAAACTATTCATACCAAACGGGTTATATCCATTGATAAGTTGTGAAGAGTTTAACCATAGATAATCTCTTAACCATCCCATCAAATAAGTGGAAGATTCATTAAACTGTGAAACGTTACCCTGCCATAATGTGATGTGTTTCCAATGCCAATAAAAAGTAACCCATCCAATAGTATTTAACATCCAGAAAACTGCCAAATAAAATGCGTCCCAAGCCGAAATATCACAAG